GTGGAAAATTCCTTTTCTTGTGTCGAAGACTAGGAAGACGAATAATCGTCCCTAGAATTTTTTGTTCCACGCATTTCTCCGTTCTATTCCCCGCTTACTTATGTCTAGTATCTAGTCCACTTTCATTCGATTCGAATAGAAAACACTATTGATGCGTTTTATTACATTGAAATGTGATAATAGTAACTATAGTAAGACCACCCCAATTTAATTTGGATTAAAAAAACAAAGTCAAACAGTCTTCTTCACAATCTACAGACTATGACTAGGAATTCGGTACAAGGAATTCCCGGCATCTCGTAGAAAAAAACGAGTATAAATAAGCAAAAGGCTTTTCATAATGTAATTTTTTTATCAAATAGAATTGTCAAAAAGAATTTTGTTATTTTTACCTACGTCTTACGTTATGAGCGCAATGTTGATAAATCCGCGAATCTAGAAATTCATTTCTGACAATTGAACCTTCTCGAACTGTTTCTTTTTAAGAACCAAAAAGATTTGTGCCAAAATAACAGATGCCAAGAAGAACAAAAGGCCTTGGACACGTAAGGGATCTTGAAGTACTATTTCCGCATCTCCCTGACCAAATCCGCCCGCATTAGGATTACTTGTCAATGGTTGATCCAATTTGATAGATTCGCCTTCTGAAACAAGAAGTTCTGGCCCCGGAGGGATAATATCAACCACTTGACGTCCATCCAATGCATCCGCTATGGTTATCTCGTAACCCCCCTTTTCTTTTCGTATTATTTTACCTACTATACCTGCTGCTGTAGCATTATAAACTGTATTGTTACTCTTGCTCCCGTCGGGATAAATCTGACCCCTTCCCCTGTTTCCGCCTACATATATAGGATATTTTAAGAAGTGAACCTCTTTCTTAGTAGCGGGGTCCGGGGAAAGGATAGGAAAAGTGATTTCACTATATTTCTGACCAGGAACAGGGCCTATCACAAGAATATTTTTTTTATTGGGGCGATAGCTCTGAAAAGACAGATTGCCTATCTTTTCTTTCATCTCGGGAGAAATGCGATCGGCAGGAGCTAATTCAAAACCCTCCGGTAAAATAAGAACAGCCCCTACATTCAAAGCACCTTTTTTACCATTAGCAAGAACTTGTTTGAGTTGCATATCATAAGGGATTCGAACAACCGCTTCAAATACAGTATCTGGAAGTACCGCTTGCGGAACTTCAATATCCACGGGCTTATTAGCTAAATGGCAATTGGCACATACAATACGTCCAGTCGCTTCTCGAGGATTTTCATAACCCTGCTGTGCAAAAATGGGATATGCACTTGAAATGGATGTCCGAGTTATGATATATATCATAAGCGATACGGAAATGGATCGAGTTATTTGTTTCTTTATCCAAGAAAGAGTCTTTCTAGTTTGCATGGTCCAACCATTGATCCCGAAAATTGATACAATAAATTTGGTAGGTCGCTAATCTAGTTCCCTATCCGCGATTCTGCTATTTACTGGAAGAATTTTACTGGAATAAAATTATAAAATTACTATTTTATATATAAAAAATATATATATATATAATAAATCTTTGGGCTGGGCAGAAATATAAAGAGTAAGTATGATTTTCCATCCTTTGCTTATGTACAACTACAAAGTAAGCAACATTAGAATGGAATTGGATTAATATCAGTGGATCCTTTTTTAATCATTCATTGAATGATAAATCACTACAAGTGACGGAGAAACACGATTTAAATAACGAAAAATCCAAAATTTAAAAATTGTATCTAGAATGACTGGAAAAGTAGAAACAAGACCAGATACAATTTGATCATTATGAACAAATCCAAAATCTTTGTAGACAGAGCCAATCATTAGTTCCCAACCATGGGGCGAATGGAATCCGATACATAAATCGGTTAATAAAAGAATAGAAAAGGCTTTTATTGTGTCACTTAAATTATAGAGGAATTCCCGAGCCCAAGAGTTAAGAATAACAAGTTCTTCATTACCCAAAACAGAATAACCGCTTAGAATAACGAAACAGATTAGATTTGTCGAGAAGTGCAAAATCGTGTGGATACGATCCTCGTTGTGTATCTTGATTAATTGGATCGTTTCTTTATGGATTCCTATACGAAGGTTTTGTACATGTGTCTCCGAGTATTCCTTGATCATTTCCTCCAATAGAAGGATTTCCTCTAATTCGATGAATTTTTCTAGAATATTCTTTTCTTGAATATCATTCAAAAAAATTGCGGATTGCCTAGTATTCCACCAATAAGTAATCCAAGATTCCAGACTTTTCTTAAATAAGAGAGAAATCCACCAGGGCAAAAATACTATAGATGCAAGATATAAAAGAGGAGTGAGTGCTTTCTTTTTTGCCATTTTTCATTTCATCTATTCATTTTTAATGAACCGCCCTCATTAGTTAACTCTACGCGATTCAATATTTCTCTCATGCATTAGTTCTATTATTACTACAAGGTATCGAACCTATGAATCTATTCACTATTTTTTATTTATGATTTCGCAGTTAGTCTTTGAATGTAGAAAGAATACAGAAATAGATTAAGAATCCACTTCGAATTCGAATGAAGAAATAATCAACAAAAAAAGATTGTTTCTAGATATCGCAATTGGTCAAATTCGAAGCAAGTATCCCCTTTCGGTGAATGCCCGAAAGAACCGCTTTATTTAAGTAATGAATATGAATATTCTTTTCTATCATTATAGAAAAAGATCCTCTATTTTGAAAAATTTTCACTGACTCCTCAGAGTACGGAATAAAAAAAGGAGGGAAATTTCTGAAGAATATTGTGATGATCAAAAATGAGTGGCAAAACAATACAGAAATGGGCCAGTTATCATTATAAGATAGCTGTTTGTTCATTAAGGAACACAAAAGAAAGTATAAAAAGAAACGTCGATTGACAAAAAAGAAAGAATTTCCAAAATAGGATCTATCGGAATCTAAACTATCAATTCCAACGAATATTGGACTCAAAAAAAAAAGAAAAATTTCGGTATTTCGAATTTGATATAAAATAGAAAAGATGAATCTATTTTTCGATTTGTTACTTATTTTGTTATTGAATCGAGTTGTGTAGATTTCCATACACATCACATAAAAGACCACAAAAAGAGTTTTGTTTTATAGTTCTTACGTATACGTCTTCTTTGACTCGAATGAGCGTTATGAAGAAACTTCGGTTAAGTTATGTTATAGAAAAAGGAGGGGATTCTTGAGTTTTTCCTTCCTGCTGAGAAAGCATTCATTCTCTCAGCGCATTTTTTCTCAAAAAACTTCAATCGGTACACGCAAGAAATAGGCCAATTCGGCAGCTTTTTGCTCAATTTCCCGCGGAGTAACATTCTCATCAGTACGAGTCAAGGGAATGGCCCCCTGACCTCTGATGTCCATATAAAGGACACGGCGAGCATAAATACCCTCTTTAACTTCTATTCTGACGGACTGAATATCCTTTATAAGGAATCGGAGGAAGATGCGACGATTTTTTCCAGGGAATCCCCAACGAAAAATACACACCATTCCTTCTTTTCTATCGAATCGATCATAACCGCCCCCTACATTCCACGAAATTGTGCACCACAAATAGGAGCTAATAAAGAGACCCGCGATCCCATAGAAAGACATCACAATCCCTTGTGGAAAAAAAAGGATTTGCTGAGACGGAAATAAAGATATCAAGTTTCTACCAAGATAACTGGAAGTTCCAACCAATAAGAATCCTAATGAACCTAAAAAAAGGATAACGGCCCAGCAGAAATTACTTGTTTTTCGCGACCCCGTTATAGGTTCTATCCATATATGTTCTGATCGACAACTCATACTTGATCCGGTTTGTTTCGTTTTATTGGAATTGAGAGAATACCCCAGACTTACTCTTTTTGTTTCCGAAATAACTCTCATCAACTAGTAATAGTTTGCTGTGAACCTTTAAGAGTCATTTATCAAATCAAATTGGTTAGATCTAACATAAAAACATACCCTTCGTATAATCCCATGGATATACATATAGATACACCGCCTTTACATTTCAGCCATCCGGCGATCCTGATAGTTTTGCAAATAGATAGAATTCCTTTACCCATAGATCATCTTTCTACAGGCCTAAGAGTCCCTCCTTTATGTTCGGCAGAAGCCACCTGTTATAACTTATTCCACTCAAATAAATAGATATCTGTGTTATGATACAAATACAAGTCTAAGTTTTGAAAAAAAAATGGATGAGAGTTGGGCCCATCAGATCTAAACAGTCGTATTTTTTTGAACATGAAGAGATAAAGAAGCCATTGCCATTGCCGGAAATACTAGGCCCACTAAAGGTACCAAAACAGAGGGAAAGTCGAAAGTTGTCATAGAAAGGATACCTCAATTTACTATTTGTACCTGTTATTTTTATTTATAAAGATAAAGAATAAAGATATAAAGACTTATAATAGAATAATAATTCTAATAATAATTAATAATTCTAATTATTATATAGATTCTATTAATTATATTCATATCATATTTTTATTAAATTCAAATTTGAATTAGTATAAATCTATAAGTATCTATCTAAGTGAGTATAGAATGGACTTAGTCATCTTTGCTACAAATAAAAAAGGAACTTAATGCTCTATTCTACTTGATTTCATTTTGCTTCAAAGGAAAGAAAGCGTGGAGCTGAAATAACTCACTCAGAACACTTTTTAAAGGATTACGTGGTACGATTAGATCGAATAAGCCCTTCTGGAATAAATATTCAGCCGCTTGGGAACCTTCAGGTACTGTTTTATTCAATGTTTGTTCAATGACTCTTTTACCCGCAAAAGCAATGTAGGCATTGGGTTCGGCAATAATGATATCCCCCAACATACCAAAACTAGCAGTCACCCCACCTGTAGTAGGAGATGTAAGGATTGGTACATAGAATAACTTTTTAGTTGATTGATAATCATATAAAGCAGAAGATATTTTAGCCATTTGCATCAAGCTCAAACTACCTTCTTGCATACGC